CCAATAGGGAAATCCCAATTCAGTGGGCCTTTCGATACAATCAAATCGCCATATTCTAGGAGCCCAAACTATGTGATTGAATAAATCCTCCTCTATCTGTTGCGGATCGAGGGCCCCTTCCCCTTCTTCAAACTCCGATTCGTATTTTTCATATAGAAATCTCTGATCAACGATAGAACAAGATCCATTTTGCATCATATCTAACTGATTCCTTGGTTCGGACCGAAGAAGTAATGTCACTCGATTATTATCAAACTGACTGCAAGATTTTTCTGTCCGTGAGGATCCCGCCAGAGCCAGAGCGCCTTCTACTTCTAATAGTAATAATAGTAATAGGCCATGAACTAGATCAGAATCGTTCTCGACGAATCCATAAGAAGTGATCCAATTTTTTTCATCGTGTCTGGATGAAGACCAAAGATCTTGAGCGACCGATCCGGCAGAACAACTCAAAAGATAAAGAAGTATCGTTAATTTCTTCATGCTCGTTCCAAGTTCGAAGTACCATTTGTACAAATAAGAATCCCCTCCCTTACATGATTTCTTCTTCATATAGATAGATATAGGATCTATGGGGCAATTACTTAGAAGTACATTTTGTGTAACAGCCCTTCCTATCTGATAGAAAAGGATCCCACGATCCTGAACCGATCTTATCTGGGATCGAAAATCCCAAGTTTTTCTATGAAGAGCTGATCTAATTGTATTAGTTTCTATAATGGATTTCTTCTGTGTAATACTAATTGATAGGGCCTCATTTATAAGTGCTACAAGATCTCGCGCATTGGAACCCATGGTTATGGACCCGAATCCGTTAGTATGGAACATCTTCTTTTCCAAGTGAAATCCTCTAGTATATGAAAGAATGAAAAAGTGCTTTCGTTGTTGTGGAAGAAGAAGCCTTCGTATCTTAATGCATGTATTGAATTTATTTGGAGCTATTAGAGCGGGATCCACTTTTTGGGGAATATGAGTCGAAGCAATAACAAGAATCTTTCCAGTGGAACATCTTTCACAATCCCTGGAGAGATAGTTCTCTAATAGATCGAGGGATAAGTAATTCGACTCATTCACATGCAGATCATGAATGTTTGGAATCCATATTATGCAAGGAGACATTGCTTTTGCTAATTCGAATTGAAGGGTGATATCAAATCGGTCTATTTTCGTCGTCATATACATAGTTAGCACATTCGTCATAGTTAGCAGCTCCGTATCAATATCAAGGTCATCATTACTATCATCAATATCGTCACTATCATCAATATCGATATCATCAATAGGATAACCTTTAGGCTTGTCATCCAGGAACTTGTTCGGAAATACCGTAATGAAAGGAACATAGGAGTTTGTCGCTAGGTATTTGACCAAACAGGATCGTCCAGTTCCTATAGAACCTATCACTAAAATACCTCTAGAAGGGGATAGGGCTAAGCGGAGCGAAAAGGGTTTTCCATGAGGAGATGGGGAATGAAAAATATTAGCCCCACACAAGGTTTGTGAATAAGTGATTGTATGATAATGAGCAAGGAATATCCGTCTTTCTGCTAAACAGGATCTATTGAACTCATAATTCATTAGATCCTTTTGATGAATGTCAACTAAGTATCGTAAGGAAATTGATCCCGGTTGTTCAATCATTTGATAACCAGAGTCATTCTTTGATAAATGATCACTATGAGTCAGACTCAATAGAATTTGATCAATCCTTTTTTCTGTCGTTAAGGTGGAGAACTGAACCAAGAATTCTCTTTCTTCATCATCAATCGAATCACTGTTCGCGACCCAGAATTCTATTTTATCATCAATCCAATCACCGTTCACGTTTTTTCTTTTTCTTATCAATGAATAGATCTCTTTACTTGTACGACTTAGATGTCTCGTATTTCTCGAAAAAATGATTCGATTGATGGGATTTGGTATGATACTTACAAGATCGATGAGATTGATCTTCCAATATTTCTTCTTAGAACGTATTGATTTGACCCCATAAGCGGGACCACCACCCAATAGCATGTTGCCACCAGAAGCATAACCCCGTATTTCTTCCAGAGAATCTCCTAATTGTTCCAGAACAACTAGAAAGAGATTCTTTAACCAGAAAGGATTCAGTTCAGATGTAGGATACCTATCCAGAAGTTTTCGAAATTCCATCATGTATGATGGAATCATCAAAGATTTGATCTTTTCTAACTCTGTCTGTAACTCACTAGAGGCTCGGGAAACAAAGAGAAGATGTATACGAACGAGATATCCAGCAACAAGAAGAAGGAAAAAGATGGAATAGAGGAACTCCCGAGCATTTGTTGATCTCAGATGTGCCCATATCAATGGAACGGGTGACTCATTATTTCGATGAATCATTTCTTCGGACAGAAGAAGATTCTGTAAACATTGACTCGAAATCTCACTTATCAGAGTCCATTGTGGAAGAATCTTCTGAGGAATTGGCCGTGATATATCTGATCCATGCATCATATCATGAAAAATGGATACAAAT